ATGCCTACTGTACCCTCTCCAAATTCTACCAATTCCCCCGCCATTACTTCATCAAGACCATGAATACGAGCAATGCCATCGCCTACTTGAAGTACGGTGCCGGTATTTACAATCTTTACTTCTCTATTATATTCCTGAATACGTTGACGAATAATATTACTAATTTCGTCGGCTCGAATGGTTACCATGAGTATTTCTTAATTCTTTTTTTGAAAAAAAAAAAAAAAAAAAATAATGCCTACAGTAACAGTAGAAGGACTAATCGGTTATTTCGTTCATCGCTCCCAACATGTCAATATTGGCACTGATGGTACGTAAATGTAACTCGTTGTCCAAACAAGTATTCAAAGTTCCTAGAGCGCCTTGTAAGGCTTGTTGGAAAACCCGTTGTCGGACTTGATTAATTGCCCTTTGTTGTTCAAAATGAATAGTTTCGTTTTTAGAATTTTCTTCTTCTTCCAAAGTCTTATAAGTTGAATTAATCAAAATCAGCCTTTCTCGTTCTATCTCAGAGTATCCATTCACTCGATACTGATCTGCTTCCATTTTCACTTTCTGTAAACGAGCCCGGGCTTTTTCCAGCTGTTCAATGGCCCCGCCACGCAGTTCTTCTGAATTTCGAATCGCATTCAGGATCCTCTGTTTTCGATTATCTAATAAATCACTTAATGAAAGTAGATTCTCTTTCCATTCATTTCAAAACTTCCATAATCCCTTCCCGAACCAAACATGAATCTTTCGATTCATTTGGCTCTCACGCCCAATTCCTTCAATTACTTATGGTAAATTCCCAGATGTTTTGTTGAATATCATGAGCCTATCCTCTACTCTCTCTCTTCCTATGCAAAAAAATATCGAAATGAATCACTAATCAACGACCAAAATATTCGGAGGACTCTTCTGACCAAACAAAAATATGTAATTGTCAGCAAGGTTGTTTCGTTTTTTTTTTAATCCAAAAAGTGTTTCTTACTTTCTTTATACACAATACGTAGGTCGTCGATTCAGCAGTAGATAAAAATGGGATGAAATACCCATTCTTACAATAAGTGGTTCAAATCATTTTATCGATATGGGTGTTCGATATCGATAAAATATTCATTTTAAAACCATCTCTATATTATATATTAACAGAGTGGTAGAAAGAGTACCGTGCTGCGTCTGAACTTCAAACGATTTAGCTTTAACCATGTTAATGGTCCCACATTATTGGTCAAGAGAGAATCAAAGTAGATTTACCAATGAATCACGAAATGCTATGGTTCTTACATATGATTTTTGAATTTATTCAAAAGTCATTCGCGGGATCATGCACCTTTCTTTCCTAGTTATAAGGGAAAAATTCAAAGTACAGCTGGTTGGATCCAGCCTATTCTTGAAATAAACAACTCGCACACACCCCCTTTCCAAAAAAGATCAATACCCCAAGCACTACGCTTAGATTTATTGGATTTGTTGCAAAAATATCGGTATTAAATCCGAAACTCCCGGCGGATGGCCAGTGTCCCAAAGAAACGAAGGAATCGGTTACATTTTTCATAGGATCTCCTCTTATAGATAGACTAAAAAATAGAACAGAGTTATTTTTGTACTTTTTGTATCACCTCGCCCCCTTTTCTTTTTTATTTATAGAGATTTTACTTTTTCGATTTCTAAATCGAGTCAAAAATGGATTCTCTTTAGAAATGGCGAATTATCCCCTTGTTGCAACCCTTCCTAAAACTAAAAAGGAGGTTTCCTTTGAATGACGAACGGGAAGGATGAAAGCGAGTCGGTATGCTAATTCCTCATCTGCAAATCAGCCTTCCCGTAGGTTATTTTCTCAACGAAAAAGTCATTGTAGGAATGAAATATGGGTATAATGCTAAAAAGCAAATGACAAGTCCGAGGCAATAAAATAGGAAAAGTTTGTATTTTTCATATTTTCACAATTAAACAAAAGGGTTCGCAAATAAAAGTGCTAGTGCTACAACCAAGCCATAAATTGTTAAAGCTTCCATAAAAGCTAGACTAAGCAATAAAGTACCTCGTATTTTTCCCTCTGCCTCGGGCTGTCTCGCGATACCTTCTACAGCTTGGCCCGCAGCAGTGCCTTGGCCAACTCCAGGTCCAATAGAAGCAAGCCCTACAGCCAATCCAGCAGCAATAACAGAAGCGGCAGAAATCGTTGGATTCATGATAATAAGTTCCTCGTATAAAAAAATAGAAATAAATAGTTAATGATACAATCAATGAATTCTGCCTTAATTATTCCATCGCTACAAAGTCATCTAGTCAAAGTAACTACAAACTTCGAATTGAAGTAATATAATATTATTATTAACCCATCAAAACGACTTCAAATAGAGCCCTTTTAGTTTCTATCAACAAAGTCTTTGTGAATGGAATCTATACGAGTTTCGTTCATCCATTTCTTTTTTCTAAACCACTCTTTAAATTCTTCGATCTTTTTCTTGATTTCATCCGTTTATTCATTCAACTCACAGTCACCGACGAGACG